AGAAAACTTTTGGGCGGAATACACACATTGTGTATAATATCTTCACTTTCAATAGTTACATACAAGTCTCTAGAACATAGAAAAGCAGGATGTCCATGACGTGTACGTGTCGGATGAACCAAATCCTCATTGAATTTTATTTTTCCATTAGAAGGGGCTCGGACATGTTCTGCAGTACCCCCTGTGAATACTCCGCCGGTATGAAAAGTTCTTAATGTTAATTGAGTACCTGGTTCTCCAATAGATTGACCTGCAATAATACCTACAGCTTCTCCCAATTCGACCAGGTCGTCGTGAGCTGGGCTTCGGCCATAGCATAGTTGACAAATCCAAGATGTACTCCTACAAGTAAAGGGGGTTCGAATAGAGATTGGTTGTGCTCTAAAAGTTATGAATCTATTAACAAGTCCAACCCCAATATCTTGATTTCTAGTAGCAATGCATCGCGAACCTATATATATATGATCCGCTAATACACGCCCAATTAATGTTTGGATAAAAATCCTGTCGGTCATCATTCCATTTCGAGGACTTACAGAAATACCTCGGACGGTGCCACAATCTGTTCGACGTACAACAATGTGTTGAACTACTTCAACAAGTCTGCGCGTGAGGTATCCTGCATCTGATGTTCGGATAGCGGTATCCACAACTCCTTTACGGGCTCCGTAGCAAGAAATAATATATTCTGTTAAAGAGAGTCCTTCGCGTAAATTACTTTGAATGGGTAAATCAATCATTTGACCTTGGGGATCCGACATTAATCCTCTCATACCTACTAATTGATGTACCTGAGATGCATTTCCTCTGGCTCCCGAAAAAGACATTATATGGACTGGATTAAAAGGATCGGTCATCCGAAAATTAGGATTCATTTCTTGTCGCAAATATTCACTTGTGGCATACCAGATCTCGATCGATTGACGTAATTTTTCTACCGCGTGTACATTCCCATAATGATGGTGTTTTTCCAAAATAAAACTTTGTTGTTCAGCGTCTTGAACTAGCCATCTTTTAGAAGGTATTGTTAAAAGATCATCAATTCCTAATGAAATGGATGCGGCGGTAGCTTGTCGGAAACCCAGAGTCTTTACTTGATCCAGGATATGTGATGTATATCCTATTCCATAGTGATCAATAAATCGACTAATAAGTCGTTTCATGGCAGTTCCGTCTATCACTTTATTGTGAAAGACCTGAGTGGGCCGTTCTGCCATCAGTACCTCCATATTGCGCTGAGTAGAATTTGACAATGGGTTTGAGTCAGTGATTGGACAACTTCCTTTTCTAGATCTTGATTCACGTAGAAATTCCGCAATTTTATAGTCCTAGTTAACCCGGCGAGACTCGAATTCCCGCTGGTAGCATAGAATTACAACAGCCCTGCCAAAACCCCTGTATGGCTTCTTCTATTTCTCGATAAAGAGAAATATGCCCAAGAGTGGTTCGAATATATATATAAAGAATTTCTTTTTTTATACTTCTTACTATTAGATAGTGTCCATAAATCTCATAATAGGTCCCCAAAGATTCATAGTGAATTTCAATGGGAGCTTCTCTTGCAGCAATAACGCGTTGATCTAGTCGCCACCGCAGCCACAAAGGACTACCTAAATTGATTCGTTTTTGCCGAAAAGCTCCAATTGCATCATAGGCGTTACAAAAAAACGGTTCTTTTTTTTTTGTATACTTATAGTTATTATCTTCATTTTGATAGTTTCTACCATTACACGGATTATACCTATTTACACAAATACCCCGACGATTTCCACTCGTTAAGACATAGAGTCCACTAAGCATATCTTGAGTTGGTGCAGAAATGGGATCTCCAATAGTTGGAGACAAAAGATTCATATGAGAAAACATAAGTAAACGTGCCTCTGCTTGAGCCTCCAAAGATAAAGGCACATGAACAGCCATTTGATCCCCGTCAAAGTCCGCATTGAAGCCCTTACAAACTAATGGGTGTAAACAAATAGCGCGCCCCTCTACTAAAATGGGGAGGAATGCCTGTATGCCTAATCTATGCAGAGTAGGCGCTCTATTCAGCAATACAGGATGGTCATCCAGAATTTCTTGAAGTATTTCCCATACAATCGGTTTTTTTTTACGAATTTGACTCTTAGCAACTCCGATGTTCGAAGCAAGATGTTTTCTAATTAGGTCACGAATTACAAATGCCTGGAAAAGTTCTATTGCTATTTCGCGAGGCAATCCGCATCGATGTAATGAAAGTGAAGGGCCCACGACAATCACTGACCGCCCTGAATAATCGACGCGTTTACCAAGCAGAGTCTCGCGAACTCTTCCTTCTTTGCCTTCAATTACATCTGAAAGCGACTTGTAAACTCTATTATGATCATCCCTCATTGGTTGTCCGCAGATTCCATTATCAAGAAGTGCATCCACTGCTTCTTGTAGCAATTTTTCCTGAGATATTATTAATTCTTCTGGCGTAGCTATACTTGTTGTTAATAGATCTGTAAGAGTATTATTCCGA